GAAAACGGCTATTTAGTTTTTCGATGTTTTTTCACATAACATACATAGGGCGGTTGTTCCATTTTATTTGTTTTCTCAATTTATTCTTTTTTTCAATACTAATATTGACAACAGTGTATCAAATAAATATAATCCGATCGTGAATAAATGGATCCATTTAATTTATCAAATGGTGGATTTTCTACGATACAAAAACAAGGAATCCCTTATTTGTTTGATTATGATTGAAAGGTAATTAATTGAATTTGAATTGAGAGGTAAATAAAAAACGAAATAATACATACATATATATTAATAAAAAAATTTAATATAGAATAATGTAGAATGGATAACATAGTAAATAATGGATATCAAGGGGTGGTCTATCATTTTTTATTTTTTGAGAGAAAATTTTTTGTTTTATCTGTTCATTTTTATGTTGAGAATCTATTCGCCTTCGATATTTTGAGTTTTTTCCATTTTTGAATGTCTAATATTTTTTTAGACAATTCAATCTTTTATTTGTGTTGTTTTTATTGCGATTGGATATACACACCCATCCTATTTATAATTATAAATTTAATAAATAAATAGTATTTGGGGTTGCTAACTCAATGGTAGAGTACTCGGCTTTTAAGAGCGACTCCATTTTTTACACATTTCTATGAAGCAATTTGTTCGTCCATACCATCGGTAGAGTTTGTAAAACCACGACTGATCCAGAAGGGAATGAATGGAAAAAGTAGCATGTCGTATCAATCAATCACGAATTCGAAAAGTATTTCACTCTTATATGTATCCGGTCCAAATTTTTGTTTGAATTCTTGGCTCGGAACAAAAAAATTCAGTTGGGTTTAATTTATAAAGGGATAGAGCTTGGCGGCTCTAATTATAGGGAAACAAAAAGTAACGAGCTTTCATTTATTTTGTATTTGAATGATTACCCCATCTAATTATACGTTAAAAAGAGGTTAGTGCTTTATGTGGGAAAAGCTTTTCCTGTGAATGGATTATTTATTTTTATTATGAGTCCTAACTATAAAGCAATTTTCCATTAAATTTGGGGATAGCGAGAAATGTGTATGTGTAAAAGAAAGAGTATATTGATAAAGATATTTTTTTCCAAAATCAAAAGAGTGATTGGGTTGAAAAAAATAAAGGATTCCTAATTAGCTTGTTATCCTAGAACAAAAATTAGGTGGAAAAAGCGATTGGAGCGAGTCCGTTGATAGGTTTTGCTTGTTTTCTAGGTATCTATATACAATATATAGAATTCGTTTTTTATTTATATATTCAAATTTAGATATATATAGAATTTCCTGTTTTGACCATATCGCACTATGTATCATTTGATAATCCAATGAATCTCTGATTCTTTATTTGACTAAATAGGATTTTTTAAAATGGAGGAATATTGCGTATTTTTAGAACTCCATAGATCTCGCCACCGGGACATCCTATACCCGCTTTTTTTTCGGGAGTATATTTATGGACTCGCTTATAGTCGTGGATCCATTTTTGTGGAAAATGTAGGTTATAATAATAAATTTAGTTTACTAATTGTAAAACGTTTAATTACTCGAATGTATCAACAGACTCATTTGATCATTATTGTTAATGATTCTAACAAAAATCCTTTTTGGGGTTATAACAATAATTATTATTCTCAAATAATATTCGAAGGTTTTGTGGTCGTTCTAGAGATTCTATTTTCTCTACAATTATCTATATCTTCCTTAAAAGAGTTAGAAATCGTAAAATCTTATCCAAATTTGGGATCAATTCATTCCATTTTTCCTTTTTTCGAAGATAAATTTATATATTTCAATCATAAGTCAGATATAAGAATACCCTATCCTATCCATCTGGAAATCTTGGTTCAAATCTTTCGATATTGGATAAAAGATGTCTTTTTCTTTCACTTATTAAGGTTGTTTTTTTATTACTATTGTGACGAGAACAGTTTTTTTACTCCAAAAAAATCGATTTCTACTTTTTTTTTTAAAAGTAATCCAAGATTTTTCTTACTACTATATAATTTATATGTATGGGAATACGAATCTATCTTTCTTTTTCTACGTAATAAATCCTCTCAGTTACGATTGAAATATTTTCGCGTTTTTTTTGAGCGAATTTTTTTCTATGAAAAAATAGAACATCTTGCAGAAATATTTGTTAAGAATTTCTCATATACCTTATCATCCTTCAGGGATCCTTTCATCCATTATGTTAGATATCAAGGAAAATCAATTCTGGTTTCAAAGAATATGCCTCTTTTGATAAATAAATGGAAATACTATTTTATCTATTTATGGCAATGTCATTTTGATATTTGGTCTCAACCAAGAACGATCGATATAAACCAATTATCCCAGCATTCATTTCACTTTTTGGGTTATTTTTTAAGTATTAGGCTAAATCTTTCAGTGGTACGAAGTCAAATGTTACAAAATTCATCTCTAATCAAAATTGTTATGAAAAAGCTTGATACAATAGTTCCGATTATTCCTCTAATTAGATT